GTTAATGTAGCTTAAAACAAAAGCAAGGTACTGAAAATACCTAGACGAGTATATCCAACTCCATAAACAACAAAGGTTTGGTCCCGGCCTTCTTATTGGTTACTAGGAAACTTATACATGCAAGTATCCGCCCGCCAGTGAATACGCCTTCTAAATCATCGCTGATCAAAGAGAGCTGACATCAAGCACACACTCCAAGTGTAGCTCATAACGTCTCGCCTAGCCACACCCCCACGGGAAACAGCAGTAGTAAATATTTAGCAATTAACAAAAGTTAGACTAAGTTATCCTAATAAAGGACTGGTCAATTTCGTGCCAGCAACCGCGGCCATACGATTAGTCCAAATTAATAAGCATACGGCGTAAAGCGTATTAGAAGAGTTAAGAAAATAAAGTTAAATCTTATACTAGCTGTTTAAAGCTCAAGATAAGACATAAATAGCCTACGAAAGTGACTTTAATAATCCTAAACATACGATAGCTAGGGTACAAACTGAGATTAGATACCTCACTATGCCTAGCCCTAAACTTTGATAGCTACCTTTACAAAGCTATCCGCCAGAGAACTACTAGCCAGAGCTTAAAACTTAAAGGACTTGGCGGTGCTTTATATCCACCTAGGGGAGCCTGTCTCATAACCGATGAACCCCGATACACCTTACCGTCACTTGCTAATTCAGTCCATATACCACCATCTTCAGCAAACCCCTATAGGGCACAAAAGTGAGCTTAATCATAACCCATGAAAAAGTTAGGCCGAGGTGTCGCCTACGTGACGGTCAAAGATGGGCTACATTTTCTATTATAGAACAGATAAACGGATACCACTCTGAAATAGGTGGTTGAAGGCGGATTTAGTAGTAAACTAAGAATAGAGAGCTTAATTGAACAAGGCCATGAAGCGCGTACACACCGCCCGTCACTCTCCTCAAGTACTTCCACATCTAACAATCATATTACAGATTTAAACAAATACAAGAGGAGACAAGTCGTAACAAGGTAAGCGTACTGGAAAGTGTGCTTGGGAAACTCAAAGTGTAGCTTAACAAAAAGCATCTGGCCTACACCCAGAAGACCTCATTTACAATGATCACTTTGAACTAAACCTAGCCCTACCAACTTTACACTCAACTCTCACACTACATTAAATTAAAACATTCACTTATCAAAAAGTATAGGAGATAGAAATTTCACTAAGGCGCAATAGAGATAGTACCGCAAGGGAATGATGAAAGATAGTTTAATAGTAAAAAATAGCAAGGATTAACCCCTTTACCTTTTGCATAATGAATTAACTAGAAAAATCTGACAAAGAGAACTACAGCCAGAAACCCCGAAATCAGACGAGCTATCTGATAGTAATCTCCAGGATCAATTCATCTATGTGGCAAAATAGTGAAAAAACTTACAGATAGAGGTGAAATACCAATCGAGCCTGATGATAGCTGGTTGTCCAGAAATAGAATTTCAGTTCTACCTAAAACTTACCACAAAAACAAAATAATTCTAATGTAAGTTTTAGAGGTATTCAAAAGGGGTACAGCTCTTTTGACCAAGGATACAACCTTGATTAGCGAGTAAATTCATCATTAATTTCATAGTTGGCTTGGAAGCAGCCATCAATTAAGAAAGCGTTAAAGCTCAACAACTAACCAAACTAAAAAATCCCAAAATTAATTAATGATCTCCTAAACATAATACTGGACTAATCTATATAAATAGAAGAAATAATGTTAGTATAAGTAATAAGAAGTATTTCTCCCTGCATAAGCTTATATCAGGTCGGATGCCCACTGATAGTTAACAATCAAATAATTAAATACAAAAATAAAACCTTTATTATACCAATTGTTAACCCAACACAGGCATGCTTAAGGGAAAGATTAAAAGAAGGAAAAGGAACTCGGCAAACATAAACCCCGCCTGTTTACCAAAAACATCACCTCGAGCATTACTAGTATTCGAGGCACTGCCTGCCCAGTGACCAAGCGTTAAACGGCCGCGGTACTCTGACCGTGCAAAGGTAGCATAATCATTTGTTCCTTAATTAGGGACTTGTATGAACGGCCACACGAGGGTTTAACTGTCTCTTTCCTCTAATCAATGAAATTGACCTTCTCGTGAAGAGGCGAGAATAAACATATAAGACGAGAAGACCCTATGGAGCTTAAATTAACTAATTTAATTGCTATACTATAAATCTACAAGATACAACTAAACAGCATAATAAATTAACAATTTTGGTTGGGGTGACCTCGGAGAAGAAAAAAACCTCCGAACGATATTATAATTCAGACTCTACAAGTCAAAATTTACTAATCGCTTATTGACCCAATACTTGATCAACGGAACAAGTTACCCTAGGGATAACAGCGCAATCCTACTCTAGAGTCCCTATCGACAGCAGGGTTTACGACCTCGATGTTGGATCAGGACATCCTAATGGTGCAGCCGCTATTAAGGGTTCGTTTGTTCAACGATTAAAGCCCTACGTGATCTGAGTTCAGACCGGAGCAATCCAGGTCGGTTTCTATCTATAGTTTATTTATTCCAGTACGAAAGGACAGAAAAAATGGGGCCAATCTTACCAAGACGCCTTCAGCTAAATTTATGAATAAATCTCAATCTAGATAAGCTAAACCACCCAATCCAAGAACAGGATTTGTTAAGATAGCAAAAATTGGTCACTGCATAAAACTTAAGCTTTTACTCACAGAGGTTCAACTCCTCTTCTTAACAATGTTCCTGATCAATGTCCTAACAGTAACCTTACCTATCCTCCCAGCAGTGGCCTTCCTTACCTTAGTTGAACGAAAGGCCCTAGGCTATATACAACTTCGCAAAGGCCCTAACGTAGTAGGACCTTATGGTCTTCTTCAACCTATTGCAGACGCAATCAAACTATTTACCAAAGAACCCATCTATCCACAAACCTCCTCAAAATTCCTATTTACCGTCGCCCCAATTCTAGCCCTAACCTTAGCCTTAACTGTATGAGCCCCTCTTCCAATACCATATCCTCTAATTAACTTAAATCTAAGCCTACTATTTATTCTCGCAATATCAAGTCTAATAGTTTACTCCATCCTATGATCAGGCTGAGCATCAAATTCAAAATACGCCCTCATAGGAGCCCTACGAGCAGTAGCCCAAACCATCTCCTATGAAGTCTCTATGACAACTATCACCTTATCAATAGTACTAATAAATGGGTCCTTCACACTAACCGCCTTCGCTACAACACAAGAACATCTATGACTAATCTTTCCCATATGACCCCTAATAATAATATGATTCACGTCAACTTTAGCAGAAACTAACCGAGCCCCATTTGATTTAACCGAAGGAGAATCAGAATTAGTTTCTGGCTTCAACGTCGAATACTCAGCTGGCCCTTTTGCCCTATTTTTTATAGCCGAATACGCTAACATTATCATAATAAACGCCCTTACTGTAATTCTATTTATAGGAACCTCTTGTGACCCTCAAATACCAGAAATCAGCACCATCAACTTTGTTATAAAAACTATCATCCTAACCATCTGCTTTCTATGAGTACGAGCATCCTACCCACGATTCCGATACGACCAACTAATATATCTCCTCTGAAAAAATTTTCTTCCACTAACTCTAGCTCTATGTATGTGACACATCTCAATCCTAATTTCACTAGCATGCATTCCACCACAAGCATAGAAATATGTCTGACAAAAGAATTACTTTGATAGAGTAAATTATAGAGGTCTAAACCCTCTTATTTCTAGAATCGCAGGAATCGAACCTAAACTCGAGAATTCAAAAATCTCAGTGCTACCAATTACACCACATCCTACTAGTAAGGTCAGCTAAATTAAGCTATCGGGCCCATACCCCGAAAATGTCGGATCACACCCCTCCCATACTAATAAACCCACTAGCCCTTAGTCTAATCCTAACAACACTATTCACAGGAACACTAATTACCATAATAAGCTCCCACTGACTAACAGCCTGAATAGGACTAGAAATGAACATGCTTACTATAATTCCTATTCTAATAAAGACAACCAATCCACGATCCACAGAAGCCGCCACAAAGTACTTTATAACCCAAGCCACAGCATCCATAATACTTATAATAGCTTTAACAATCAACCTAATATACTCAGGACAATGATCAATTACAAAAATAACCAATCCTGTAGCATCAAATGTAGCATTAATAGCTCTAATAACCAAACTAGGCTCAGCCCCATTCCACTTCTGAGTCCCAGAAGTAACGCAAGGAGTCGAACTCACACCAGGAATAATTTTGCTAACCTGACAAAAATTAGCACCATTATCCCTACTATATCAAATAGCCACCTATACCAACACCAACCTAATCTACCTTTCTGGTCTACTTTCAATTCTAATTGGAGGGTGAGGAGGCCTAAATCAAACACAACTACGAAAAATCCTAGCCTACTCATCAATCTCCCATATAGGTTGAATACTCATTATTTTACCCTTTAACCCCACCCTTACTCTCCTAAACTTAGCCATTTACATTTTACTAACACTATCCATCTTTATAATCCTAGCAAATACCTTCACAACTTCAATATCATCCCTAACTCTAATATGAAACAAAACACCTGCAATAACCATCATACTTATAACTACCTTACTATCCTTAGGAGGACTACCCCCACTATCGGGATTCACACCTAAATGACTTATAATCCACGAACTGACCAAAAACAACAGTATTATCATACCACTAACCATGGCCATTATAACACTACTGAACATGTACTTCTACACACGACTAATCTACTATTCATCACTCACAATCTTACCATCTACAAACAATATGAAAATAACCTGACAATTTACTAATACTAAACACACAATAATATTACCCACCCTAATCACCCTATCTAACATACTACTTCCCCTAACCCCAATAATTTCAATGCTAGAATAGGAATTTAGGTTAAAACAGACCAAGAGCCTTCAAAGCCCTAAGTAAGTACATTATACTTAACTCCTGAAATAAGGACTGCAAGATATCACCTTACATCAACTGAATGCAAATCAGACGCTTTAACTAAACTAAGCCCTTCTAGATTGGAGGGCTTCAATCCCACGAAAATCTTAGTTAACAACTAAACACCCTAACTAACTGGCTTCAATCTACTTCTCCCGCCTTGAGGGGGGGGGAAAAAGGCGGGAGAAGCCCCGGCAGAATTGAAGCTGCTTCTTCGAATTTGCAGTTCGACATGTTTACACTTTCAAGGCCTGGTAAAAAGAGATTACTCTCTGTGGTTAGATTTACAGTCTAATACTTACTCAGCCATTTTACCTATGTTTGCTAACCGCTGACTATATTCAACAAACCACAAAGATATTGGAACACTGTATCTACTATTTGGTGCTTGAGCTGGTATAGTAGGGACTGCTTTTAGTATTCTAATTCGGGCAGAATTAGGTCAACCAGGCTCTCTTCTTGGAGACGACCAAATCTATAATGTCATTGTCACAGCACACGCCTTTGTAATAATCTTCTTTATAGTTATGCCAATCATAATTGGAGGCTTTGGAAACTGGTTAATTCCACTTATAATTGGAGCACCTGATATAGCTTTTCCTCGAATAAACAATATAAGTTTCTGACTACTGCCTCCGTCTTTCCTACTACTTTTGGCATCCTCCATAGTAGAAGCTGGAACAGGCACTGGTTGGACCGTATATCCTCCTCTGGCAGGAAACTTAGCCCATGCAGGAGCTTCTGTAGATTTAACTATTTTTTCACTTCACCTTGCAGGAGTATCCTCTATTCTAAGTGCAATTAATTTTATCACTACCATCATCAACATAAAACCCCCAGCCATGTCTCAATATCATATACCCTTATTTGTATGATCCATTTTAGTTACAGCCGTTCTTCTTCTTCTATCTCTCCCAGTTCTAGCAGCAGGTATTACAATACTATTAACGGATCGCAATCTCAATACTACTTTCTTTGACCCTGCAGGAGGAGGAGACCCAGTTCTATACCAACACCTATTCTGGTTTTTTGGACACCCTGAAGTCTATATTCTAATTCTCCCAGGATTTGGAATAGTTTCTCATATCGTTACGTACTACTCAGGGAAAAAAGAACCCTTTGGCTATATAGGGATAGTGTGGGCTATAATATCAATTGGTTTCCTAGGGTTCATTGTATGAGCCCACCATATATTCACCGTAGGTATAGACGTTGACACTCGAGCTTACTTTACATCAGCTACTATAATTATTGCTATTCCAACTGGCGTAAAAGTCTTTAGCTGACTAGCTACCCTTCATGGCGGTAATATTAAATGATCCCCCGCTATAATATGAGCCCTAGGATTTATCTTCTTATTTACAATTGGGGGGTTAACTGGCATTGTCCTTGCTAATTCTTCACTAGACATTGTCCTACATGACACTTACTACGTTGTAGCTCACTTTCACTACGTCTTATCTATAGGTGCAGTTTTTGCCATTATAGGTGGGTTTATTCACTGATTTCCACTATTTTCAGGATACACATTAAATTATACATGAGCTAAAATTCAATTTCTAGTTATATTTATCGGTGTTAATTTGACATTTTTTCCCCAACACTTTCTTGGACTATCTGGCATACCACGTCGATATTCTGACTATCCAGATGCCTACACTGCATGAAACACTGCTTCTTCTATAGGTTCATTTATCTCTTTAGTAGCCGTAATTCTAATAGTCTTTATAATTTGAGAGGCATTTGCTTCTAAGCGCGAAGTTTCTATGATAGAACTCATAACAACAAACGTAGAATGACTCAACGGGTGTCCACCTCCACATCATACATTCGAAGAACCAGCCTACGTAAAATCTAACTCGAGAAGGGAAGGAATCGAACCTCCAACAGTTAGTTTCAAGCCAACTCTATAACCTTTATGCCTTCTCCAACAGGCATGAAATTTTAGTAAAACAATTACATAGCCTTGTCAAAGCTAAACTACAGGTTTAAATCCCGTAAATTTCTATGGCCTATCCGTTACAACTGGGGTTCCAAGATGCCACATCTCCTGTTATAGAAGAACTTCTTCACTTCCATGACCACACCCTAATAATTATTTTCCTTATTAGCTCCTTAGTCTTGTATATTATTATACTTATATTAACTACTAAGCTAATCCACACAAATATAATAAACGTCCAAGAAATAGAAATAATCTGAACCATTCTCCCAGCTATTATCCTTATCTTAATTGCCCTACCCTCTTTACATACTTTATATATAATAGATGAAATTAATAACCCCCTACTAACAATCAAAACCATAGGACACCAATGATTCTGAAGCTATGAATATACTGATTACGAAGATTTAGCTTTCGACTCATACATAATTACTACTGACAGCCTAAAATTTGGAGAACTTCGATTACTAGAGGTAGATAATCGAATAGTATTACCCACAGATCTCCCAGTTCGAGTACTAGTCTCATCAGAAGATGTTCTCCATTCATGGGCTGTCCCATCCCTAGGCCTAAAAACAGATGCAATTCCAGGACGACTTAACCAAGTAACTTTAACATCAATACGACCTGGTTTATTTTATGGCCAGTGTTCCGAAATCTGCGGAGCAAACCATAGCTTTATACCAATTGTCCTAGAACTAGTTCCACTTAAGTACTTTGAAAGTTGGTCAGCATCACTAGCATAATCATTAAGAAGCTATAATAGCACTAACCTTTTAAGTTAGAGTGTGAGAACATAGAATTCTCCTTAATGAATGGAACGAATAGATATTATTATTTGATTACTAGCAGTCGTGATTGTACTTACGACACTAATAATCTTTCTTCATCTTAAAACTCTGAAGATCATTCGCCTTCTTTTCCCAATCTCTAAAGAACTATCCAAGAAATCATGTGTTTTCCCTTGAAAAAAGAAGTGAACGAAGAACTATCCGCCTTCTTCGATGTACCCGTAGGTACAATAATACTAGCTATTGCATTTCCAGCAATTCTACTTCCAACCCCAAATCGCCTAATTACCAACCGTTGAATTACAATCCAACAATGACTAATCCAATTAATCATAAAACAACTTCTGTCTATTCATAATATAAAAGGACTCTCATGATCTCTAATATTAATTACCCTAACCTTATTCATTGGTCTAACCAATCTACTAGGTCTATTACCTTATTCATTCGCCCCTACAACACAACTAACCGTAAACTTAAGCATAGCAATCCCCCTATGGACTGGTACAGTTGTCCTGGGCTTCCGGTATAAAACTAAAATCTCACTAGCCCATCTTCTCCCACAAGGAACACCTACATTCCTTATCCCTATAATCATTATTATCGAGACCATTAGTCTCCTTATTCGACCAATCACTCTAGCGGTTCGACTTACCGCCAATATTACGGCAGGTCACTTACTTATTCACTTAACCGGAAGCGCCGCACTAACTTTACTATCGGTTCATTTAATAACAATTACAGTAACATTCATTACTGTGGTTATACTTACGATCCTGGAACTTGCCGTGGCACTAATTCAGGCCTACGTCTTCGCTCTACTAATTAGCCTCTACCTACATGAGAGTGCCTAATGACTCACCAAATACATGCCTATCACATAGTAGACCCAAGTCCCTGACCTCTTACCGGAGCATTATCTGCCCTACTTATAACATCCGGCCTAACTATATGATTTCATTACCACTCCGTAATTCTCCTGCTTTTAGGATTAACAACTAATATCCTAACTATATTCCAATGATGACGAGATGTGGTTCGAGAAGGAACCTTCCAGGGCCACCATACACCTATCGTGCAAGAAAGTTTACGATATGGTATAATTTTATTTATCACCTCTGAAGTACTATTCTTCACAGGTTTCTTCTGAGCCTTTTATCACTCTAGTCTAGCACCTACTCCTGAGCTAGGAAGTTACTGACCTCCAGTAGGTGTATACCCACTAAATCCGCTAGAAGTACCACTTCTAAATACATCAGTCCTCCTAGCCTCAGGAGTGACTATTACCTGAGCTCATCACAGCTTAATAGAGGGAAGCCGTAAAAATATACTCCAAGCCCTCCTTATTACTATTCTCCTAGGAGTCTACTTCACACTTCTCCAAATATTTGAGTACTATGAAGCGTCCTTTACAATCTCCGACGGCATCTATGGCTCAACTTTCTTTGTAACTACAGGATTCCATGGTCTACACGTTATTATTGGCTCTACATTTCTCCTAATCTGCTTTATCCGCCAACTTAAATTCCATTTTACATCCAACCACCACTTTGGCTTTGAAGCAGCTGCTTGATATTGACATTTCGTAGATGTAGTATGACTATTCCTCTATTTATCTATTTACTGATGAGGATCCTATTTCTTTAGTATTAACTTAGTATAACTAACTTCCAATTAGTAGGCTTTGGTAGACCCCAAAAAGAAATAATCAACCTTATAACTACACTACTAACCAATACTATACTAACATCACTTATAGTTCTAATCGCATTTTGACTACCCCAAACATACACTTATTCAGAAAAAACAAGTCCATACGAATGCGGCTTTGATCCAATGGGTTCTGCTCGCCTACCATTCTCTATAAAATTCTTTCTAGTAGCTATCACGTTTCTCCTATTTGACCTAGAAATCGCATTACTCCTACCTCTACCCTGAGCTATCCAAGCTAATAATACAAATCTAACACTTTTAATATCATTTATATTAATTATTCTCTTAGCTATTGGCCTAGCCTACGAGTGACTCCAAAAAGGCCTTGAATGAACTAAATATGGTACTTAGTTTAAACAAAACAAATGATTTCGACTCATTAAACTATGAACATATCATAATTACCAATAATGCCCTACATTTACATAAATATCACACTAGCCTTCGTTATTTCACTCATTGGTACCCTCATATACCGCTCTCACCTAATATCTTCGTTACTATGCCTTGAAGGAATATTACTCTCACTATTTACCTTAAATGCACTATTATCTCTCAATATAAACTTCACGTTATCTACTATAGTACCACTAATTCTACTAGTATTCGCAGCCTGTGAAGCCGCAGTAGGCTTGGCACTTCTCGTTATAATCTCCAATACCTACGGACTAGACTACGTACAAAACTTAAATCTACTTCAGTGCTAAAAACCATTTTACCAACAATCATACTTATTCCCCTTGCCTGATTTACCTCTAACAATATAGTATGAATTAATACTACTCTTTATAGCTTTGCAATTAGCCTAGCTAGCCTTCATCTCCTCCATCAACCCCTTGACAATAGCCTAAACCTCTCCCCAGAATTTTTCCTAGACTCTCTATCCACCCCACTACTAATCCTCACTATTTGACTACTTCCCCTAATACTAATCGCTAGCCAAGCCCATCTATCCTCCGGATCAACTTTTCAGAAAAAATCCTATATCACTACAATTATCCTCCTACAAGTATCCCTAATTATAACATTTGCTGCTACAGACCTAATTCTACTATACATTATATTTGAAGCAACGCTTATCCCAACTATAATCATCATTACTCGATGAGGAAATCAACTGGAACGGTTAAACGCAGGATCATACTTCCTGTTCTACACCCTAATAGGATCCCTCCCCCTACTGGTAACCCTTATACTAATCCAAAATACCCTAGGATCATTAAACCTAATAATACTACCATACCTAACGAAATCTATCGACAACCTATGATCCACTAATATACTATGACTGACATGTACTATAGCTTTCATAGTAAAAATACCTCTATATGGTCTCCACCTATGATTACCAAAAGCTCATGTAGAAGCACCAATCGCCGGATCCATAGTATTAGCTGCCATTCTCTTAAAACTAGGAGGGTATGGGATACTACGAATTACCATCCTCCTAGATCCATTAACAATACACATATATTACCCATTCCTCATATTATCATTATGAGGTATAGTCATAACCAGTTCCATCTGCTTGCGACAAACAGATATGAAATCTCTTATCGCTTACTCTTCAGTCAGCCACATGGCCTTAGTAATTATTGCTATTATACTTCAAACACCATGAAGTTTTATAGGGGCACTCACCCTAATAATCGCCCACGGCCTAACCTCCTCAATACTTTTCTGTCTAGCAAATTCAAACTACGAGCGCATTCATAGCCGAACTATAATTTTAGCACGAGGCTTACAAACCCTTCTCCCACTAATAGCTGCATGATGATTACTAGCTAGCTTAATCAACATGGCCCCACCACCTACCATTAACCTAATCGGAGAATTACTCATTATCACAACATCGTTCTCATGGTCCAATCTTACTATTTTCCCTATAGGACTAAACGTGTTAATTACTACAATATATACCCTGCACATAATAACCACAACTCAACGGGGAAAAACATCACACCACGCTAAATCCATTAAACCTTCATTTACCCGAGAGAATACCTTAATAGCCCTTCATCTTCTACCCCTACTACTCCTTTCCCTAAATCCCAAGATCATCCTAGGATTAATATATTGTAGACATAGTTTAACCAAAACATTAGGTTGTGAGCCTACAAATAAGAATTTAATCCCCTTTGTCTACCAAGAAAGAACCAAGGAACTGCTAATCCCTTATACCCCATCTAACAATGTGGCTTTCTTAACTTTTAAAGGGTAAGAGCTACCCGTTGGTCTTAGGCACCAAAAAACTGGTGCAACTCCAGATAAAAGTAATTAACCTAATCCCAACCCTAACACTAACATCACTAATTATCCTAACCCTACCCATTACCATAACATTACTACAAAACAACAAGACAAACTGCTTTTTATATATCACCAAAATAGCTGTAACCTGCGCCTTCGCAATCAGTCTAATCCCAACTCTGTTATTTCTTCAATCTAACCAAGAAGCCTATATCTCTAATTGACACTGAATAACAATTCAGACTCTAAAATTATCTCTAAGCTTTAAATTAGACTTCTTTTCCCTAACATTCATGCCAATTGCACTCTTTATTACCTGATCAATTATAGAGTTTTCACTATGATACATACACTCAGACCCCCATATTAACCGTTTCTTCAAATACCTCCTATTATTCCTAATCACTATACTAATCTTGGTAAGCGCTAATAATCTATTACAACTATTTATAGGCTGAGAAGGAGTTGGCATTATGTCCTTTCTGCTAATCAGTTGATGACACGGACGAACAGATGCTAACACAGCAGCTCTACAAGCAATACTTTATAATCGTATTGGCGATATAGGCTTCATTATAATAATAGCCTGGTTTATTATCCATTTAAACTCCTGAGAATTTCAACAAATCTTTTTAACTAACCCCAAGAACACTACACTCCCACTACTAGGTCTTCTCCTAGCCTCAGCAGGAAAATCAGCCCAATTTGGACTTCATCCATGACTTCCATCAGCTATAGAAGGCCCTACCCCAGTATCAGCACTCCTTCACTCTAGTACAATAGTTATAGCTGGAGTATTTACCCTCATCCGCTTTTACCCACTAATAGAAAACAACCTCACTATTCAAACCTCAACACTATGCCTAGGAGCCATTACTACTTTATTCACAGCTATCTGTGCTCTCACACAGAACGACATCAAAAAGATTATCGCACTCTCCACTTCCAGTCAACTAGGCCTAATAATAGTAACCATCGGCATTAATCAACCACATCTAGCCTTTACCCACATATGTACACACGCATTCTTCAAGGCAATACTATTTCTCTCCTCTGGCTCTATCATCCACAACCTAGACAACGAACAAGACATCCGCAAAATAGGAGGACTTTATAAAACAATACCCATTACTTCAACAGCTATCATTATTGGTAGCTTAGCACTTACCGGCATGCCATTCCTAACAGGATTTTACTCAAAAGACCCAATTATTGAAACTGCTAATATATCCTACATCAACACCTGAGCACTACTAATTACCCTTATTGCTGTATCCATAACGGCAAGTTACAGCACCCGAATCATTTTCTTTGCTCTCCTCGGACAACCACGATACCCCACACTAATCCAAGTCAACGAAAATAACCCGTACCTCATTAACCCTATTAAACGATTAATCCTAGGCAGTATCTTCATAGGCTTCTTCATCTCAATAAATACTATCCCGCACACAACACCCCAAATAACCATACCTCCACATTTAAAATTTATAGCCCTGGCAGTAACCTTACTAGGATTTACCGTAGCAACAGAACTTAACAATATAACACACAACCTAACATTTAAACAACCATCACGTATGCACACATTCTCAACCACATTAGGATATTACCCAACTACCACTCATCGAATCCTACCCTATCTAAGTCTCACTATAAGCCAAAACCTAGCAACAACCATTATAGACTCAATTTGACTAGAAAAAATAATTCCTAAAAACCTAACAACTATGCAAAAAACAGCCGCCAGCCTGGTATCCAACCAAAAAGGCTTAATAAAACTCTACTTCCTATCATTTCTTCTATCAATTACACTAGGCCTACTAATCACCCTATAACGTTTTCGAGTAATCTCAGTAGCAATAAAAATACTAACAAACAATATTCACCCAGCCATAGCCAAAAATCAAAATCCACAACTATATAAAGACGCTCCCCCAGAATAATCCTCACGTACATACTCAAAACCCCCTTCACCAAGAGTTACAAAACTTTCCAAACCACCGAAATAAAAACCTACCAATTCATGCTCACCACTGAATAACCATACAACTATAAAAACCTCCATTAATAAACCTACTAAAAATGCACTTAAAACTACAACATTTGACCCTCAAGTCTCAGGATACTCCTCAGTAGCCATAGCAATAGTATAACCAAAAACTACCATCATCCCACCTAAATATACTAAAAACACAACTAAGCCCAAGAAAGATCCCCCAGAACTCATAATAATTCCACATCCCAAGCCTCCACTCACAACCAAACTCATTCCCCCATAAACAGGGGAAGGCTTAGACGAAAAACCAATGAAACCTACCACATAAAGCACACTCATAATAAAAACAATATATATCATTACTTCTACATGGACTCCTACCATGACTAATGATCTGAAAAACCATCGTTGTATTTCAACTATAGAAATAACCGAATAATGACCCACACCCGAAAATCTCACCCCCTGTTTAAAATCATCAACAAATCCTTCATTGATCTACCCACCCCATCTAACATCTCAACATGATGAAATTTCGGCTCACTACTAGGAGCGTGCCTAATTACCCAAATCCTAACAGGATTATTCCTAGCCATACATTACACACCTGACACAATAACTGCATTTTCATCTATATCCCATATCTGCCGAGACGTCAACTACGGCTGAATTATTCGACAACTGCACTCAAACGGAGCATCTATCTTTTTCCTCTGCCTATACACACACATTGGACGAAACATCTACTATGGATCCTATCTATACTCAGAAACCTGAAACACAGGTATTATACTACTACTAATCACCATAGCCACCGCCTTCATAGGATATGTCCTTCCATGAGGACAAATATCATTCTGAGGGGCAACCGTAATTACTAACCTCTTCTCAGCAATTCCCTACATCGGCACAAACCTAGTAGAATGAATTTGAGGAGGCTTTTCGGTAGATAAAGCAACCTTAAACCGATTCTTCGCCTTCCATTTCATCCTTCCATTTACTATAGTTGCACTAGCAGGAGTGCACCTAACCTTTCTTCACGAAACAGGCTCAAACAACCCACTAGGTCTCACTTCAAACTCAGACAAAATTCCCTTTCACCCGTACTATACTATCAAAGACTTCCTAGGACTACTTATCCTAATTTTACTCCTTCTACTCTTAGCCCTACTATCTCCAGACATACTAGGAGACCCTGACAACTACATACCAGCTGATCCACTAAATACTCCCCTACATATCAAACCAGAGTGATACTTCCTTTTTGCTTACGCCATTCTACGATCTGTACCAAATAAACTAGGAGGCGTCCTAGCCCTATTCCTATCAATTCTGATTTTAGGATTAATACCATTTCTCCATACATCCAAGCACCGAAGTATAATACTCCGACCTCTCAGCCAGGTCCTATTCTGAACTCTAACAATAGATTTACTAACACTTACATGAATTGGCAGTCAACCAGTAGAATACCCCTACACCATTATCGGCCAAATAGCCTCAATTCTATACTTCTCCATTATTCTAGCTTTCCTACCAATTGCAGGAATAATCGAAAACTACCTCATCAAGTAACCCCTATAGTATAAGACATTACAATGGTCTTGTAAGCCATAAATGAAAGCCACTTTCTAAGGGTATTCAGGGAAGAGGTCCACTTACCTCGCTATCAATACCCAAAACTGAGATTCTTCTTAAACTATTCCCTGCAAGTAAATCAATCCGCTATGTACATCGTGCATTAAATGCTCGTCCCCATACATAATGATATATAATACTAACTATACTTAATCTTACATAGACCATACTATGTATAATCGTGCATCACATTATTTACCCCATGCTTATAAGCAAGCACTGTTTAATCAATGTGTCAAGTCATATTCCTGTAGATTCACAGGTTATGTTTTAGTTCATGGATATTGTTCACCTACGATAAACCATAGTCTTACATAGCACATTAAAGCTCTTGATCGTGCATAGCGCATTACTGAGAAATCTCTAGTCATCATGCATATCACCTCCAACGGTTGTACCTTAACTACCTACCTCCGAGAAACCATCAACCCGCCCATCTTCGTGTCCCTCTTCTCGCTCCGGGCCCATCAATTGTGGGGGTTTCTATACTGGATCTATACCTGGCATCTGGTTCTTACTTCAGGACCATCTCACCTAAAATCGCCCATTCTTTCCTCTTAAATAAGACATCTCGATGGATTAATGACTAATCAGCCCATGATCATAACATAACTGTGGTGTCATGCATTTGGTATCTTTTTAATTTTGGGGATGCTGTGATTCAGCTATGGCCGTCTGAGGCCTTAACACAGTCAAGCAACTTGTAGCTGAGCTTGAATTGAGTATTAAGATCTGGCACGGTATATATGGGGTATTATTCAGTCAATGCTCGGAGGACATAGAATTTTTTAAACCTAAATTCCCAGCGTACACGCATACGCATATGCATACGTACACACGTACACACACGTACACGCACACGCACACGTACACACACGTACACGCACACGCACACGTACACGTACACGTACACACACGTACACGCACACGCACACGTACACACACGTACACACACGCACACGCACGTACACGTACGTACACGTACGTACACGCACGTACACGTACACGTACACGTACACGCGTACGCATACGCATACGCATACGCATACGCATACGCATACGCATACGCATACGCATACGCATACGCATACGCATACGCATACGCATACGCATACGCATACGCATACGCATACGCATACGCATACGCATACGCATACGCATATGCATACGCATACGCATACGCATACGCATACGCATACGCATACGCATACGCATACGCATACGCATACGCATACGCATACGTATACGTATACGTAACCACTATGTAACTATCTCTTCAAACCCCCCTTACCCCCCTTACTTACCCTTGGCTCAATTTCTATAGGTATATTTTTTTATCCTGTCAAACCCCAAAAGCAGGACTATACTATAGATGAAACCAAGAGTAGAATATAAACGGGAGGCATAACTAGTTACATAGGGGTGAAAGCAAATTATTTTGCCTTCGATACTTGGGTACTACTTAAAAAAATTTATTTTCTTTTCAAGAGCCATGTTCCTAGATTTGAAAAAAAAACCCCGGAGACGCGTTTCTTATAAAATTCTACCCCATCTC